GCAATCTAGTGTATTCATATCTCAATGGTGCCTAGATAGAACTACTTCCTATCTTTCTTTATCTTACACGGAACGTATTCCCAGTCCTCTCTTCAAAATCACCGGAGCACTCATTAGTCATTCATAATAGATATCCTGGTATCCATATTGAATCATTCAAAGGACTCTTTTTTGAGTTTGAATAGCGGATAGGAATAGATTCTATCGGGTATCATTTATCTCTACGAGGTATCAGACGAAATAGAACGGTAGAAGGGATATAATAAAATTCCGTGATTAGCTCTTCCCAGAGGAATGATCTATTGGATTTTACGGATGGATCCAACAAACAAAAAAAAGAGAGTGTTCTTATTCAAATTCAAAGCGTTTCGTGATCTTCAACCAATTATACGCTTCAATATAATTCCCTGGCGTAAGCGCTATAGCTTGTTTCCAATACTCAGCAGCTTGATTGGACCAAGCCTCCGCAATTTCAGAATCTCCCTGGCGAATGGCCTGTTCTCCTCGGTCAGAATAGGTCGGTCAATTCCTTCCCTTAGAACCGTACTTGAGAGTTTCCTAACTCATACGGCTCAGCCTCAGTAGTCAATTATTTTGGTATCCCATCTTAATCTCCCCTAGACTAACTAAATAAGATTTCTCGTAAATCAATCCCATTTTTGTTTTGGTTCTCGGGTTAACCAGAAGAGGTTAATTACATACATTTCCATGAGCTTCAAACTTGAATTTGGATTTCATTTCGAATTCACGTTTTCTCTTTTCTCCCACCTTTAGAAAAATGAAGCATAGACATCTCTGCTATCACTAGCATTTTCGAAAAGGTAACTATCTCGGTTTCATATCGAAATTTATATAGAATCTTTGAAAAAGACTTTCTTTCCTCCATAAGAAAGAAAGGATTTACTCTCTTTGGGATCTGATACTACACCGCTGCTGAATACCTTAGTGGATCGACTCTATTACATAAGTGGATTCCTAACTTTTATCTCATATCATGACATAAGGAAGCAGTTCTTATTGTATCGGCCCAAACCCTCGCTAATTGATCTTTACGGCGCTTCCCCCATCAATTAGAGCTTTTATCCATAGAATCTAGTCTTATAGGCATATCTATTTCTTCCTATTTTGGCTTCTATGAAGTCTCTTTCTTTGCTACAGCTAATAAAAATCGTTGCTTTGTACGATAAATATGTAGAAAGCCTATTTTCGTTCTAGTATTTACTGGCGGATTGGATCTTTCTTTCCCTCTTTCTATAGTGGAGATAGTCGCACGTAATGACAGATCACGGCCATATTATTAAAAGCTTGTGGTAAGAATGGGTTTCGTTCGAGTGCTCGGAAATAATATTCCAAAGCTTTCGTATGCTCTCCGTTGCTTGTGTGGATAAGGCCTATGTTATAAAGTATATAACTTCGATCATAGGGATCAATTTCGAGTCGCGTAGCTTCATAATAATTCTGTAAAGCTTCTGCATAATGTCCTTCGGATTGAGCTGACATCCGTTACGGTTGTTCATTCTATTCAAATCAAATAATCCCCGTTCCAGAACCGTACGTGAGATTTCAATCTCATACGGCTCCTCCCTTCTGTGCATAATGAATGATAAGAATCGATGGAATCCAAAAAAAAGATATTGCAAGATTCTCATTATGAACTGACAGGGACTAGTATTTTTACAAGAAATCTCTAGCCAACCTTCCTGCAAAAGGCCTTTATCTTAACATCCAGCGTATTGGTGGTAGATAGAAAAGGTAACTCCAACAATTTCTTTGTCCGCAACGCCCCCTATTTCCAGGAATGAGTCACTTCAACAGACTTCGATGGTTCTACGGGTATCCAAAGTACGAACGAGATGGATGTTTGTTGTCCCAACCACTCTTGTTTGTTAGTCCCGATCCCGATAAGGAAAGGGGGTAAGTTCTAACTAAAGTTTTCGTGTTGTTGATTCCTAGGTGTAGTGCTTCTTCCTCTATGCCGCCTATTGGTATTAGTGGAGTAAGATTGACTTGTAAGAACCGATAGGTGGAACCTTTCGCTCAATACTCAAATTGAAAATGCAAGCATCTGAGGCTGGATCACTCGGGGATACACGATAGAAGGAATTGTTCGATTTCCAAACTTCACCTTCACGAAGCGTAGGTTTCTTTCAGATTTGTTTTAATTTAATAATATATACTAATAGAATAAAATAATATAATAGAATAATCTTTTTTCGTTCTATCCCGAATCATGCGCCTTTCTCGCTCGTAAGACTGAGAATGGTAAATCAAATCGCACCATCTCTGTAATAGGTAAATGCCTCTTTTTCTCCTGAAGTTGTCGGAATTATTCGTAATAAGATATTGGCTACAATTGAAGAGGTCTTATCAATAAAATTTCCATTTATCTGTGATCTAGGCATCGTTCACAATCCACTCCCTAATTTTTCTCATTACCCCTCGTGGGAAAAGAATCCCACAAACAAAGGAATTGTACAGTACAAAATCCCACAAAAAAGACTCATAAAAAAAAAAACGAAAAAGATGTAGACCTTCCACTCAAATCAAATTGTTACTTTTTGACAGGGATAGAAAGTCAATATTTGAGATTGGATTTCATCCAAATGGAGTAGTATACGAATGAACGGAACTATTTCATCGACGTGGAAGAATCAAGGAATTTTTCCTACAGATTCTGATAACTCCAGAAGTTGTGATTGGATTCTGATCCATCTAAAGAGGAAAACACATCGAATAATCATTCTACAAGTAAACTGCTCTATTTTTTTTTTTATGCGCATAGCGTGTATACATTATACAAACAATCGAAATAGACAAATCCATCGATTCAAGAATTTGAAATACATCTTTGAAATAGATCTATGGGTTAAGGAGGTGTTGTTGAGAAATCTGAAACTAGAAGGAGATTTTTGACTGACTATGGAATCAGAGTCTAACCATAACCGTAGTATAGGAACCCTAGTCGAAAATCTAGATCCATCCGCCGATTCGTTCCAATTCATTGGGTTAATCCGGTATGGGTAGGGTACAAATAGCAGAAAAAGACGAGATCGGCGTCTGAAATATATCCTTTGTTTTTCGTTTTTTTTTTTTTAATGGATGTTTTTTGATCCCCCGAGCCACGAATCTTTCTTTCTTTGACTTAAAGTTTTCTATTTTGCTATTTCAAATTGTTCGCATTGATGCGTCAGATTTAGACTGCAATAATAGGAATAACTCGCGATTCACTCGGTTTCTAGGCCATAATCAGAACATCTGATTTTGTAGGAGAGATGGCCGAGCGGTCCAAGGCGTAGCATTGGAACTGCTATGTAGGCTTTTGTTTACCGAGGGTTCGAATCCCTCTCTTTCCGTCCCTTCACGAAATTCACGAACCTTATTGACCACAATGTATCAAATCAACTAACAACGAATACTTCCAGCAAGTCAAGTCGATCTTTTTTTGATATAGATTCTCGATTACTCATTTTTGTAGTTTTCTAGTACGGAAAAATACTGGAAAGATCGGCCAAGGAAGTAAAATATCCCCGCCGATGTATTTATGATACATAACGGGGAACCCCCCTATCTTAGGTCGATTTACTTTGTTGAAAAAGGGGCCAAAATTTCCTAACCTTTGTTCTTTTAGTTAGGTTCAAGTTTGACGGGAATAATATTCTACAACTCGCAACTCTTCGATTTTCAAACCAACCCGACGACGATTTATTATTTGCTTGACTAATCCTTTAGATTGGGATGAGTGAAGAGTCAAATGTTCCGGCAATTTCTTTTTCTTCTGGGAGGATAAAGCAAGAGAATTTTGAATGAGAACTCTGGTTTTTTGTGCATCCTTCGTTGTAATAATATCTCTAGGTTTGCAGCGATAACTTGGTATATCTACAAAACAACCATTAACTAAAATATGTCTATGATTAACTAATTGCCGGGCCCCAGGAATGGTCGAAGCCATACCCAATCGAAAAATTATGTTATCCAAACGCATTTCAAGTAATTGTAGTAAAACCTGACCTGTTGATCCTTTGGATTTTCCAGCGATACGAACGTAGTTAAGTAATTGTCGCTCTGTCAGACCATAATGAAAACGCAATTTTTGTTTTTCCTCTAGACGACTCCGATATTCAGGATATTGAAATTTTTTGTTGTTCTTCTTTCTGTTTTGACGATTGGGGGAGAGTCCAGGCACTTTACGAGTTAGTCCCGGTAAAGCCCCCAGACGTTTTATTTTTTTGAGACGAGGCCCTCGGTAACGAGACATAAAGACTCCTTTTTTTATTGAAAATTCAATTGTAAAGAATAAAATAAAATTAAGACTGAACTAAATGATAAACGAAGCAAAATCTACTAAAGTATTGTACTAAGAATGAGATGAATTGTATCAATATTCAGACTCTTTGGTATATATAGCAAGTTAATCATATTTTTCTTGATTTGTTCCTACCTGCTCGAAGCTTTTTTTTTTTTATTCATAGTTATGAAGTTTTTACGACATACTATATCAGTTACTTTTTTTTTGAAAGACGGTAAAGAAGTCTTTGCAATATTCCATTCCTTGGTGTCAAGGAGACATTCATGTATTCAAAGTATAAAAAAAGCCGGCTATCGGAATCGAACCGATGACCATCGCATTACAAATGCGATGCTCTAACCTCTGAGCTAAGCGGGCTCACATAACAGAAATTTTGCATAGGAATTCCGCAAACTGACAGGATCTTAGCTATTCAGAAATCCTCTAGCATATAGAAAGAATAGGAATCGAATTTCAAAATGAATATTCTCTACCAAGACCAAGAAATCTCAATCAAATAGAATGATATATCCTTTTTCAATTGAAATCAAATCAAAAATCAATCGAATTTCTCTTTTGATTTTCAATTTCTCATTGATTCTATTTCTCAGTTTTAGTTATAGGATTCTTTTTTCTATTTATATGAATATGATTATCAAGAATCAGGATAATAAGGAAACACTACAGAACAGAAAAAAACAGAAAAAAAAATGAGAAATTCCTCTGGTTTCATTCAGAGCGATAAGACAACAAAGAATCGACCGTTCGAGTATAAAACACCGCACGTTAAAAAGGAGAAGAAGAGAGGCGTATATTCTATGGGCTAGATCCATTCATGTTGAATTGCGGATCCATCAATGATAGAATCATTTCTGATTGGACCAAATACCCGTTCTCCGATAGATAAGATACATAAGAAATCAAATAGGAGTAAACAGATACACTTTTTAGATATCGAATCCTATACTAATGAATTAAAAGGTTCCGGTATAAGTAAAAATGAAAGAAAAATGAGAAAGAAAAGAAAGAGGGGGAAGGTATCCCAATGAAATCCTCGTTTCAAAACAAAAAGGGGATATGGCGAAATTGGTAGACGCTACGGACTTGATTGGATTGAGCCTTGGTATGGAAACCTACTAAGTGATAACTTTCAAATTCAGAGAAACCCTGGAATTAAAAATGGGCAATCCTGAGCCAAATCCTGTTTTCAGAAAAAAGGGGGGTTCCGAAAACAAGAAGCCAAAAAGGATAGGTGCAGAGACTCAACGGAAGCTGTTCTAACGACTGGGATAGACTGCGTTGCTAGAGGAATATTTCCAAGGAAGGGATGAAGGATGAACCTAGATACATACGTATACTGAAATATAAAACGATTCAGATTAATTCCTTCCCGAATCCTTCTTTTTTTATATGAAAAATAGAAGCATTATTGTGAATCGATCCCCACAAATTCAGTGATCAAATCAGTCACTCCATAGTCTGATAGATCTTTTAACGAACTGATTAATTTAATCGGACGAGAATAAAGATAGAGTCCCATTCTACATGTCAATAGCAATACCGACAACAATGAAATTTATAGTAAGAGGAAAATCCGTCGACTTTAGAAATCGTGAGGGTTCAAGTCCCTCTATCCCCAATCACACTATAAAAAAAAAGCCCATACCCCCCTAACTCTATCCTCTTTCTTTTTCATCCGCGGTTCCATGATACGATATGTTTCTGATTTACTCTACACTTTGCCAAATAGATTGGAGCAGAAATGCTCCTCTGTTATCACAAGTCCTTGAGATGTACAATATACGTACAAAAGAGCATCTATGAGTAAGGAACCCCCATTTGAATTGAATCATTCACAATCCATATCATGATTCTTCATTCAATGAAACTTACAAAGTATTCTTGTTGAAGATCTCAGAAATTCCCTGGGTAAAACTTTGTAATTTGTGTAATTTGTACTGCTTTTTGATTCTCTTTCAGTTGAATTGACAGAGACCCAATCCATCTAGTAGGATGGGTATGATACGTCGGGAAGGGTCGGGATAGCTCAGCTGGTAGAGCAGAGGACTGAAAATCCTCGTGTCACCAGTTCAAATCTGGTTCCTGGCATCTAGTTACTAATAGATACGCATAACAATTCGATATGGATCATCAGACATATTGGTTAATAGTCTAGACCACGACCCATACTTCGCCATCTGGGTGTCTAGAGATATACCTCTCTCCTTTTTTGTAGATAGGGAAAGAAAAGAATTCGATGCTGTTTCGGCTTCTTTTTCTTTGTTTCTATGGTGTGTGCCTCTTCTCATTTAAACAAAAAATAGGAATCCTTCAGACATATCCAAAAAGTGAAGTTAATTGTTTGAAAACCCAAAAGTCCGATCTTAAGGAGTGGAGAGGTAGGAATAGACAAGATTCATTTCAGATACAGTCCAAATAGAATCCCATTAACCCCTTCCCACTTCCTTTCGACACTCCCTCCTACGGTGACTTTTGAGAGCCCATCTAAGTGCTGTGCGCGGTACAAAGTTCGTGATGCAGAACTCTTTTTTGGTTCATTTTAGTAGCCCGGCTCCCCCGAAAGATCTTCCAAATTGGAAAATTGTAATGAAGCCCTCTTTTTTTTTTTGATTTAGCCCATCTATAATACGAATGAGAATCCAAGGAATCTCTTTGATCTAGAACAGAATAGAAAAAGCTTCTTTGAATGTCTGGAGGCGTAGAAGTGAAGATTCATATTCAAAGAGCGTCTTGTATTTCATAGAAATTAGGCGCAATATAATCCTTCCGTAAGGGCCATCCTCTCCAGCTTTCAGGCATCAAAATACGTTTCAGGTATGGATGATTCTCATAAGAGATTCCCAACATATCATAGGATTCCCGTTCTTGAAAATCCGAACTTTTCCAAATCCAGAAAACCGACGGAATTATAGGATGTCTCCTTGGGGCAAATACTTTTATGCATACCTCTTCTGGTTGATCCAGACCATACTGTATTCTCGTAAGATGATACACACTAGCTAACAGTCCCCCTGGAGCTACATCATAGGCACACTGGGAACGTAGATAATTGTAACCCGAGACATATGAAATGACAGCAATGGAATGCCAATCCTCGGGTTTTATTTGTAAAGTTTCGATTCCTTGGTAATCGAAGCCCAAAGATCTATGAACTAGTTCATGCTTGACTAGCCAGACGGACAAACGACCCTGCA